TTAATTCAATAATTTTAATTAGAATTTAATTAATTAATTAATACTTTAACTAATGTATTTAATACACTTAATTCAATAATTTTAATTAGAATTTAATTAATTAATTAATACTTTAACTAATGTATTTAATACACTTAATTCAATAATTTTAATTAGAATTTAATTAATTAATTAATACTTTAACTAATGTATTTAATACACTTAATTTAATAATTTTAATTAGAATTTAATTAATTAATTAATTCTTTAACTAATGTATTTAATACACTTAATTCAATAATTTTAATTAGAATTTAATTAATTAATTAATACTTTAACTAATGTATTTAATACACTTAATTCAATAATTTTAATTAGAATTTAATTAATTAATTAATACTTTAACTAATGTATTTAATACACTTAATTTAATAATTTTAATTAGAATTTAATTAATTAATTAATACTTTAACTAATGTATTTAATACACTTAATTCAATAATTTTAATTAGAATTTAATTAATTAATTAATACTTTAACTAATGTATTTAATACACTTAATTTAATAATTTTAATTAGAATTTAATTAATTAATTAATTCTTTACTTAATGAAATTAATATACTTAATTTAATAATTTTAATTAGAATTTAATTAATTAATTAATTCTTTACTTAATGAAATTAATATACTTAATTTAATAATTTTAATTAATAATTTTTAATAAATAATGCAAATTACAAGATTTTTCTGGTATTTTTTGCTATTCTATATATATATATATACAATTAATATCTATATATATTCATATAAGGATTTATATATATATATATATATATATATACTAAATGTATAGATAGTAACATCATATAAGGATTTATATATATATATATATATATATATATAATATATAAGCTATATAGATGTATATATATATTATATATATATACTATATACATAAGAAATCTATATATGTATACTACTATACATATTAATAAATCCTCTATATACTCTTTCTTCTTTCTTTTTTTTTAAAGGAGGGCTACGCCCCCCTTTTTAGACAATTAGAAACGTCATGCCTCATTAAAACATTTTTTTTTCTAAAATTTATTGGTATTTTACTCAGTAAGAGTATAAACCATATAACATTTTTTTACTAAACAATATTTTAAAATAAAATGCCTGAAAAAGGGTTACTTTGATAGAGTAAATCATGTATTTTATATACTTTTATTATACTTTAAGAAATTATCTAATCCATAAATTTCAAAAATTTATATGCATAAACACCTAAGTATAATAAATTAGAAAAATAAGCTAAATATAAGCTTTTGGATTCATACTTCAAATATAGAATAAAATTCTTTTTTCTGATAAATTTAAATTTAACAAAAATTACATTCTTTACATTATTAATATTTAGAACTTTAATAGCTATTTCATCATCAAATTGATTATCAATATGAATAGGTTTAGAACTAAATCTATTTTCTATTATTCCAATTTTAAATATTAAATCATCTATTTACTCAATTGAAGCTACAATAAAATACTTTTTAATTCAAGCTTTTGCTTCAATTATTCTATTAATTTTCTTAATTAATAAAAATTTATTTTTTATAAATAGAAATAATTTAATAATTATATTGCCATTATTAATAAAATTAAGTTTAATACCATTTCATTTATGATTACCTTCAATATTAGAAGGATTAAATTGATTTTCATGTTTATTAATAATAACTTGACAAAAAATTACACCTTTAATTATAATCTCATACTTAAATATTGATAAGAATATAATTTTCTTAATTACATTTTTATCAATAAACTCAATTTTTGGTTTAAATCAAAATTCTATACGAAAAATTTTAGCTATATCTTCAATTAATAATTCCACATGAATATTATTTGCTATTTTAATAAATGAAAAATTATGAATGAATTATTTTATAATTTATTCAATTTTAAACTTTCTTATTATTAAAATACTTAATACTTATAATATTAATTATATTAATCAAATAAAATTTTTTAATTTAAATTTTTTTTATAAATTAAACTTATTAATATTAATCTTTTCAATTATAGGATTACCTCCTATATTAGGATTCTTAATAAAATGAATATTAATTAAGAATTTAATACATAATAATATATATTTTATTATAATAATATTAATTATTCTAACTATTTTAAATTTATTATTTTATTTAAAAATAACTTATTTTTTATTATTTAATTTTAATTTAATAAATAAATGATATTTACAATTAAAAAAAAACAATTTTAATTTTATTATATTAATAAATTTTTTTAGTTTATTCTTTAGTTATCTATTTATTTATTAAGGTTTTAAGTTAAATAATTAAACTATTAATCTTCAAAATTAAAAATATTATATTTTAAACCTTAATTAAATAATTAATACCTTTAAATTTGCAATTTAATATCATATTTGAATATAAGATTTAAATGATAAAAAGATCTATCAATCTATATATAAATTTACAATTTACAACCTATAATCAGCCATTTTATCTATAAAATGAATTTTTTCAACTAATCATAAAGATATTGGAACTTTATACTTCTTATTTGGAATTTGATCAGGTATAATCGGATCATCTCTTAGAATTTTAATTCGTTTAGAATTAAGACAAATTAATTCAATTATTAATAATAATCAATTATATAATGTTATTGTTACAATTCATGCTTTTATTATAATTTTTTTTATAACTATACCAATTGTTATTGGAGGATTTGGAAATTGATTGATTCCAATAATAATAGGATGTCCTGATATATCTTTTCCACGATTAAATAATATTAGATTTTGATTATTACCACCATCATTAATAATAATAATTTGCAGATTTATTATTAATAATGGAACAGGAACAGGATGAACTATTTATCCACCTTTATCAAATAATATTGCTCACAATAATATTTCAGTTGATTTAACTATTTTTTCTCTACACTTAGCAGGAATCTCTTCAATTTTAGGAGCAATTAATTTTATCTGCACAATCCTAAATATAATACCTAATAATATAAAATTAAATCAAATTCCTCTTTTCCCATGATCAATTTTAATTACAGCTATTTTATTAATTTTATCTCTGCCAGTTTTAGCTGGAGCTATTACAATATTATTAACTGATCGAAATTTAAATACATCATTTTTTGATCCAGCAGGAGGAGGTGACCCTATTTTATATCAACATTTATTCTGATTCTTCGGTCATCCTGAAGTATACATTTTAATTTTACCTGGATTTGGTTTAATTTCACATATTATTAGTCAAGAAAGAAATAAAAATGAAACATTTGGAAATATCAGAATAATTTATGCAATACTAACTATTGGATTATTAGGATTTATTGTTTGAGCTCATCATATATTTACAATTGGGATAGATGTAGATACACGAGCATATTTTACTTCAGCAACAATAATTATTGCTATTCCCACAGGAATTAAAATTTTTAGATGATTAGCTACTATTTATGGATCAAAAATTAACTTTTCACCATCAACAATTTGATCATTAGGGTTTATTTTTTTATTTACTATTGGTGGTTTAACAGGAGTAATCCTTGCTAATTCATCTATTGATATTATTTTACATGATACCTATTATGTAGTTGCTCATTTCCACTACGTTCTATCTATAGGAATTGTATTTGCAATTATTGCTAGATTAATTCATTGATTTCCAATTTTTACAGGATTCTATATAAATAACTTCATTTTAAAAATTCAATTTATTTTAATATTTATTGGAGTTAATTTAACTTTCTTTCCTCAACATTTTTTAGGATTAAATGGTATACCTCGACGATATACAGATTATCCAAATAATTTTTTACTATGAAATATAATCTCCTCTATTGGATCAATAATTTCAACATTCAGAATTATAATATTAATTTATTCAATTTGAAATAGATTTTTTTTAAAAAAAACAACAATTTTTAAATTAAATCTTAGTAATTCTATTGAATGAATTCATAATTTACCTCCTTTAGAACATTCATATTCAGAATTACCATTAATTATTAACTTCTAATATGGCAGAAAATATATGCAATGAACTTAAAATTCATTTATAAAGAATAATCTTTTTTTAGAAATTATAAACTGAATAAAACTAAGATTCCAAAACAGAAATTCACCATTAATAGAACAATTAATTTTTTTTCATGATCATACAATTTTTATTATTATTATAATTATAACTACAATTACTTATATAATATTATTCATTATAAATAATAAATTTATTAATATTAAAATTTCCGAAAATCAAATAATCGAATTTATTTGAACAACTACTCCACCTATTATTTTAATTTTTATTGCAATACCTTCTTTACACTTATTATATTTAATAGATGAAATTAAATATCCTATTTTAACAATTAAAATTTTTGGACACCAATGATTCTGATCTTATGAATATTCAGACTTTTCAAATATTGAATTTGAATCTTATATAATTAATAATTTAAATAAAGAAAATTTTCGATTAATCGAAGTAGATAATAAAACTATTTTACCATATAAATTTAATATTCGATTATTAATTTCATCAGATGATGTTATTCATTCTTGAACTATCCCAAGACTAGCAATTAAAATTGATGCAATCCCAGGACGAATAAATCAAATTAATCTTTTTATAAATCGCCCTGGAATATATTTTGGTCAATGTTCAGAAATTTGTGGTATTAATCATAGATTTATACCAATTCAAATTGAATCAATTAATATTAATAAATTTATTTATTGAATTAAAAATTTTTAATTCATTAGATGACTGAAAAGCAAAGTAATGATCTCTTAAATCAAAATATAGTAAATTAGCAATTACTTCTAATGAAAGAGATTAGTTAAAATCATAACATTAATTTGTCAAATTAAAATTATTTATTAATATCACTTAATTCCTCAAATAGCACCAATTAATTGACTAATTTTATTCATTTTCTTTTTTTCAATTTATTATTTAATTATAAATTTAATTTATTTTAATTTTATTAAAAACATAAAAACTAAAAATATAAAAAAAAATATAATAAAAAATTATAATAAACTTATTTAATATTTTTGATCCATCAACAACAATTTTTAATATTCAAATAAATTGAATTAGAACTTTATTAATCATCATAATAATACCAAATTTTATTTGAATTATACCAAATCGAATAAATTGAATTTTATTCAAAATATTTAATATATTAAATAATGAAATATTAATACTTTATAAAATAAAAAAAAATAAATCACCTGCATTTATATTCATTGCACTTTTTATATTCATTTTACTTAATAATTTTTTCAGATTATTCCCATATATTTTCTCATCTTCAAGTCATATAATTTTTTCAATAACATTAGCTTTGCCCTTTTGACTATTCCATATCATTTTTTCAATATGTAAAAATACTAAAAATATAATTGCCCACTTAATTCCACTTAATACACCAATTTATTTAGCACCATTAATAACAATTATTGAAACAATAAGAATTATTATTCGTCCATTATCTCTATCAATTCGACTTACTGCAAATCTAATTGCAGGACATTTACTTATAACATTATTAAATTTTAACTCAATATTATTAATTATTATCTTTATACAAATATTTATAATAATTTTTGAATTATGTGTAGCTCTAATTCAAAGTTATGTATTTTCTATTCTTTCATCATTATATTCTAGAGAATAATGATAAAAATTAATCAACCATATTTTATCTTAAATTTAAGTCCATGACCAATTTTAATATCAATAAATACTTTTAATTTAATAATTTCTAATGTAATATTATTAAATTTTAAAATTAATTGAATTTCATTATTAAATTTAATTTTAATTATTAGAATTTCAATATTATGATGACGAGATATTATTCGAGAAAGAACATTTCAAGGTAATCATAATTTTTATATTATAAATTTAATTAAATTTAGAATAATTCTATTTATTATTTCAGAAATATTTTTATTTATTTCATTTTTTTGAAATTTTTTACATAATTCTTTAGCACCATCAATCGAATTAGGATTAAATTGACCACCAAAAAATATTAATTTTTTTAATCCATTATTAATTCCATTATTAAACACAATTATTTTATTAGCATCAAGTTTTACAATTACATTAACTCATCTATACTTATTAAATAATTCAAAAAAAAAAACAATTATTTTCATAAGTTTAACAATTATTTTAAGTATTTATTTTTTAATACTTCAAATATTAGAATACAACCAAGCAACATTTACATTTTCAGATTCAATCTTTGGATCATCATTTTATATAGCAACAGGATTTCATGGATTACATGTTATTATTGGAACAATTTTTTTATATATTAATTTAATACGAATAATAAAACTTCATTTTTCTTATATCCATCACATCAGATTTGAATTAGCCGCATGATATTGACATTTTATTGATATTATTTGATTATTTTTATATATAACTTTCTATTGATGAAATAATTAATTTTATTAATATAAATAGTATATTTGATTTCCAATCAAAAAGTTTAATTTTTAAATAAAATAATCATATCAAATTTAATTTCAATATTAACTTTATTAATTATTTTAATAATTCTTTTCTCAATTATAATTTTAATTAATATAAAAATAAAATTCAATCATAATAAATCAGCACCATTTGAATGTGGTTTTGACCCATTTAATAAATCACGAATCCCATTTTCTTTAAATTTTTACTTAATTGCAATTATCTTTTTAATTTTTGATATTGAAATCTCTATTATTTTACCAATAATTATAAACTTTAAAATCTCTAATATTCTTTATTTTAATTTATTATTTATAATATTTTTCATATTTATAATTATTACTATTTTTTATGAATGAAAATTTGGATCACTAAATTGAAAAATATAGGATAATAGTTAAAATTTATAACATTTAATTTGCTATTAAAAATTATTAAATAATTTATCTTAAATAAGAAGTAAAAATTTTACATATTAATTTCGACTTAATAATAGATTAATTTAATCCTTATTTATTAATTGAAACCAAAAAGAGGTTTATTACTGTTAATAATAATATTGAAAAAAAAATTCCAATTAAAAAGATTTTAAAAAAAGAAGCTGCTAACTATCTTTTAAAGCATTTTAAATGTTTAATCTTTATTATATTTATTAGTTTAAAAAAAAACATTATATTTTCAATATAAAAATAATTTTATTTTATAAATAAATTAATAATATTTTTATAAATTTTAAATAAATAAAAATTTACAAAGGTAGCTACCTTTGATAAAAAATTTTAAAAAATTAAATCCAAATTTAATCTTTATTAAAAATAATAAAAATAATTACATTCAGAATTTTAACTTTATAGATTAATTTTTAAAAAAAAACCTCTTTTTTTAATATTTTTATAAATTTTAAATAAATAAAAATTTACAAAGGTAGCTACCTTTGATAAAAAATTTTAAAAAATTAAATCCAAATTTAATCTTTATTAAAAATAATAAAAATAATTACATTCAGAATTTTAACTTTATAGATTAATTTTTAAAAAAAAACCTCTTTTTTTAATATTTTTATAAATTTTAAATAAATAAAAATTTACAAAGGTAGCTACCTTTGATAAAAAATTTTAAAAAATTAAATCCAAATTTAATCTTTATTAAAAATAATAAAAATAATTACATTCAGAATTTTAACTTTATAGATTAATTTTTAAAAAAAAACCTCTTTTTTTAATATTTTTATAAATTTTAAATAAATAAAAATTTACAAAGGTAGCTACCTTTGATAAAAAATTTTAAAAAATTAAATCCAAATTTAATCTTTATTAAAAATAATAAAAATAATTACATTCAGAATTTTAACTTTATAGATTAATTTTTAAAAAAAAACCTCTTTTTTTAATATTTTTATAAATTTTAAATAAATAAAAATTTACAAAGGTAGCTACCTTTGATAAAAAATTTTAAAAAATTAAATCCAAATTTAATCTTTATTAAAAATAATAAAAATAATTACATTCAGAATTTTAACTTTATAGATTAATTTTTAAAAAAAAACCTCTTTTTTTAATATTTTTATAAATTTTAAATAAATAAAAATTTACAAAGGTAGCTACCTTTGATAAAAAATTTTAAAAAATTAAATCCAAATTTAATCTTTATTAAAAATAATAAAAATAATTACATTCAGAATTTTAACTTTATAGATTAATTTTTAAAAAAAAACCTCTTTTTTTAATATTTTTATAAATATAATAATATTTAAAAAAAAATCATTTTACCTTTATATCTTCAATATAATACTCTCAAAATTAAGCTATTTAAATTTAATAATTAAATAAAAAAATAATTAAAAATCAAATAAAAAACAATAAAATATAAACTTTATAACTATTTAAAAAAATATCTTGACTAAAATTAATCATTTTTTTAAAAAAAAAAATCAAACCACTATTTAAATTATATTCAATTCAACCTACTTCAACCAATTTTAAAGTAAAAAAACCTAAACAAAGAAAATTATTTAAAAAAAAATTTACTTTAAAAAACAATAAATTTCATATTAATCTAAAAAAAAAAATATTAAATAAAGAAAAAATATAACTTATAGAAAATAAAAAATTATTAAGTTCAAAAAAAAATCAAATTCTAAAAAACAAAATTAAAACTCTTAAAATCTTAAATTTAAATTCTAATAAAATTAAATCAAACTTATAAAACATTAACCATATAAAAAAAGAACCAAAAAATAATATAATAAAACTAATTAATAATATACTAAAAATCAAAATATTACTCTCAAATTTAATAATTATTATATAATTAAATATAGAAAAATTTATTATTATTAAATAATAAATAACACGAATAGAATAAAAAAAAGTTAAAAAAAAAGATAATAAAAAAAAAAAAAAAAAAAAAAAATTCAAATTTATTATTAAAAAATATTCAAAAATTAAATCTTTAGAATAAAAACTACAAAAAAAAGGAAAACCACATAATGATATTAAAGTAAATATAAAAATTAAACCACAAAAAGGTAAATAATCAATTAATCCACCTATTTTACGAATATCTTGATTATTATTTATATTCAAAATTAAAATACCAGCTCTCAAAAATATTATAGATTTAAATAATGCATGCATTAATAAATAAAAAAAACATATATCAATTTTACCTAAACATAAAATTATAAATATAAATCTTATTTGACTTAAAGTAGAATAAGCAATAATTTTTTTTAAATCAAATTCAAAAATAGCATTTAACCCAGCTATTAATATAGTTAAACAAGAAATAATTATTAAATAATTTAAAAAAAAAAAATTTAAAAAAATTTCATTAAAACGAATTATTAAATAAATTCCAGCAGTAACTAAAGTAGAAGAATGAACCAAAGATGAAACAGGAGTAGGAGCTGCTATTGCTAAAGGTAATCAAGAAGAAAAAGGAATTTGAGCTCTTTTAGTTAAAGAAGCAAATATAATTATTAAACTAATAAAAAATAAATAATTTAAATTTTTATAATAATCAATAAAAATAAAATTTCAAGAACCAAAATTCAATATTCAAATTATAGAAATAATAATAAATAAATCACCTAAACGATTCAAAATAACAGTAACTATTCCTGATCTATAAGATTTTTTATTTTGATAAAAAACTACTAAACAAAAAGAAACTATACCTAAACCATCTCAACCCAATAAAATTCTAATTAAATTAGGACTAATAATCAAAAAAAATATAAATATAATAAAAAAATTTATTAATATTAAAAATCGATTTTTATTAAAATCATAATTTATATATTCTATTCTATACAATAAAATCATTGAAGAAATTAAAAATACAAAAGAAATAAATATTAAAGATATTCAATCCAATAAAATAACATATAAAACTATACAAGAATTAAAAAAAAAAAACATATATTCAATAAAATAAAACTTATCAAAATAAATCAACAATAAACCTAAAATAAAAAAAATAATAAATAATATAAAAAAAAAAAAAAAAAAAAAAAAAAAAAAATTAAATTTAATTATTTAAATATAATATATAATCTTTAATTCCACAAATTAATATTTTAATTAAACTATTTAAATAAAAAAATAATTCTATAATTAAAAAAATTATATTTAAAGGTAATCAATGTAAAAATAATAATATATATTCTCTTAAATTAATATAAACCAAATAATTTATATTAAAAAATAATTTACCATATTGAGTATATAAATATAAATATAAACTATATAAAAATATTAAAATTATAATAAAAAAATATAAAAAATAAAAATAATCTAATCAAACTATTAAATTTATCAATAAAAATAATTCACCAAATAAATTTAAAGAAGGAGGAAAAGATATATTAGAAGAACACAATAAAAACCATCAAAATGATAAAAAAGGATAAATATTAATCAAACCTTTATTTAAAAATATACTACGACTTTTAAAACGTAAATAACAAATATTTCTTAAACAAAATAAACCAGAAGAACATAAACCATGACCAAATATTAAAATTAATGAACCAAAAAAACCCAAATTATTTAAAGTTAAAAAACCAATAATAACTAAACCTATATGTACAACAGAAGAATAAGCAATTAAAATTTTTAAATCTCTTTGAAAAAAACAAACTAATCTTAAAATTATTATACCTAATAAACATAAAGAAATCAAAAGATAATTAATTTTAAGACTAATTTTAAAGACTAATATTAGAAAATGATAAATACCAAAACCACCTAATTTCAATATAATACCAGCTAAAATTATTGAACCACTAATAGGAGCCTCAACATGAGCCTTAGGCAATCAAATATGAAATATAAATAAGGGTATTTTAACTAAAAAAATTATTATTAAAAATAAATAATAATAAAAATTAAAATTATTTAAATAATCAAAATAATATATAAATATAAAATTAATATCATTCAAATTTAATAAACAAAAAAAAAAAGGTAAAGAAAAAAAAATCATATAAATAAATAAATAAAATCCAGCTTTAAAACGCTCATACTGATACCCTCATCCATAAATTAAAACAATTAAAGGAATTAAATTAATTTCATAAAAAATATAAAATAAAATAAAATTATTACTAAAAAAACAAAAATAAAAGATAATAATAAAAATAAATATTAATATATTAAAATAATTTAAATAATAACTTTTTAGATTAAAACTAGATATATAAACTAAACTAATAATTCACAAACCTAACATAAATATTAAATAAGAAAATATATCTATACCAAATAAATAACTAACATTTAAAAAATAATTGAATATTGGAATCTTAAAATATATAAAAAAAAAAAAAAAAAAAAAAAAATTCTGGGCTAATCATCATCTTTTAACCTTTAAGCTAAAAAAAATCATACTAAAAATAATTAATATCAAAATTATTAACATTGTAAAATTATTAATGATTTTATATAATCATTACCATACATTCGAACTATTAAAATCAAAATTGTTAAACCTAAAACTCTTTCACTAATACAAAAAATTAAAAAAACTAATAATAATAAATATTGTTTAATAAATATTATTAAATTTAATAAAAATAATAAAGATAAAATTAACAATAAATACTCTAAACCTAAAAGTATTATTAATAAATGATTAAAATTAAAAATATAGAATAAAACTCCAGAAAATAATATAAAAATTAAAACTAAAATAAATAAATTTATCATTTTAATAGTTTAAAAAAAACATTGATATTGTAAATCAAAATTATAAAATTATTTAAAATAAATCAGTATAAATATAAAAATATTATCATTAATCTCCAAAATTAACATTTTAATTAAAATATATACTGAATTTTAAAATTTATTATACTTACTAATTTAATTATAGCAATTACATTAACAATAATAAAATCACCTATTAGATCAAATTTAATTATCTTATTACAAACTATAACTTTAACTATAATAATTAATCTAATTAATAAAACTTCATGAATTTCATTTATAATTTTCATTTTATATATTGGAGGATTAATAATTATTTTTTTATATATTTCAAGAATTGCATTTAATGAATTAAATATTAATAAAAATTTTAAAAATATTTTACTAAAATTAATTCTAATTACTTTAATATTAATTTATCTTAAAATATCATTAAACTTAGATAATATAATATATGAAAATAAATTTATATTTGAAGATAATTATTATTTTTTAAATATATTTATATTACCTAATAATTTAATAATTTATATAATTATATTTATCTTATTTTTTATATTAATTCTAATTATTTGAATATTAAAGATTAATAAAGGTCCAATTCGACAAAAAAAATAATTAATGAAAAAAAATATAATTAAAATTTTATCACCAATATTAAATTTACCAACACCTACAAGAATTAGTTTTATATGAAATTTTGGATCTTTATTAATAATTTGTTTAATTAATCAAATTTTAACAGGATTATTTTTAGCTTTCCATTATAAAACAGATATTAATTTAGCCTTTCAAAGAATCATTAATATAAATCGAAATATTAATTTTGGATGATTAATTCGTTCATTTCATGCTAATGGAGCATCAATATTTTTTATTATAATTTATATTCATATTAGACGAGGAATTTACATAAATTCATTTAATTTTAAAATAACATGAATTATTGGAGTATTTTTATTATTACTAACTATAATAACAGCTTTTGTAGGATATGTTCTACCATGAGGTCAAATATCTTTTTGAGGAGCAACAGTAATTACAAATCTTTTATCAGCAATTCCTTATTTAGGGAACTCAATTGTAATTTGAATTTGAGGAGGATTTTCAATTAATAATGCTACATTAACACGATTTTTTTCAATTCATTTTATTTTACCATTTATTATTATTTTATTTACTTTTATTCATTTATTTTTTTTACATATAACAGGATCAAATAATCCATTAGGAATTAACAGAAATTTTGATAAAATTACTTTCTCTCCATATTTTTTAATTAAAGATTTAATTGGATTAATTATATTTATATGAATATTTTTTATTTTAACTTTAATTTTTCCTTATTTATTAAATGATCATAATAATTTTATTATAGCAAACTCTATAATCACACCCAATCATATCCAACCAGAATGATATTTTCTATTTTCATATTCAATTCTTCGAGCTATTCCTAATAAACTAGGTGGGGTTATTGCTTTAATAATATCAATTTTAATTTTATTAATTTTACCTATATTAAATAATAAAAAATTTTTAAGAAATAAATTTTACCCTTTAAACAAAATACTATTTTGAATTTTTATTATAACATTTATTATACTAACTTGAATCGGTATACAACCAGTAGAATATCCTTTTATTTCTACAGGTCAAATTTTTACATTAATTTATTTTTCTTATTTTTTTATTAATTTTTATATTATAAAAATTTGAGATAAATTATTAATTTAATATATATATATATATATATAAGTTAATTAATTTATTTAAAATATTTATTTTGAAAATAAAAAAAAGAATTAATTTCTATTAACTTCATACTAAAATTAATGATATAAGTTAAATAATTTTAAACCAAAATTAAATATAAATAAAAATAATGATAAAGGTAAAATCAATTTTCAAACTAAATATATTAATTTATCATAACGAAAACGAGGTAAAAATCCACGTAATCAAATAACTAAAAATATAAAAATCAAGATAAAAATATTTAAATAAAATTTATTTATTATTAAGCCAAAAAATATTTCGCATAATAATATTCCTATAAATATAATTCTTATATATTCAGATATAAAAATAAAAATAAAAGATAAACTTCTAAATTCAATATTAAACCCAGAAACTAACTCTGATTCACCCTCAGAAAAATCAAAAGGAGATCGATTCATTTCTGCTAAAAATCTAATTAGTAATAAAATAAAAATTAAAAAAAGAAAAAAAAAAAATTTAGAATTTATTTGATAAATATAAAAATCATTTAAATTAAATCTATTAATTAAAAATATTAAATTTATAATAATAATTATCATTCTAACTTCATAAGAAATTATTTGAGAAATAAAACGAATTATCCCTAAAACTGAATAATTTGAATTTGATGATCAACTTACTATTAAAAAAATATAAACTATTAAACTAGAACAACAAAATATATAAATTAAACCAAAACCTATAATATAATTTATACCAATATAAGGATAAATAAATCAAAAAAAAATAGAAATTAATAAACCTAATATAGGAGAAATTATAAAAATAAAAAAATTCATATTTCTAGGATAATTAACTTCTTTAAAAAATAATTTTAATCCATCACCTATAGGTTGTAAAACACCTTTCAAAAAAAATTTATTAGGCCCTTTACGCAATTGAATATAACCTAAAACTTTACGTTCTAATAAAGTAAAAAAAGCTACTCTTATAAAAACTATTAAAAATAAAAATAAAAAATTAATAATTATAATAAATAAAAAAATTACTATCTATAATTAAAATTATATAATTAAATTCTAAATTTAACACAATTATCTGCCAAAATAGTTAAATTAATTTAATTCATTTCATAAAATTTAATTTAATTATTTAATCCTTTCGTACTAAAATAATCTATTTTTTAAAAGATAGAAACCAACCTGGCTTACACCGGTTTGAACTCAAATCATGTAAGAATTTAAAGGTCGAACAGACCTAATACTTAAAATTTTGCACCTAAGATTAATCTTAATTCAACATCGAGGTCGCAAACTAATTTTTAAATTTGAACTTAAAAAATTAATTACGCTGTTATCCCTAAAGTAACTTTTTCCTTTAATTAAAAATTTTAATTCAAATATTCATTAAATAATGTAAAATTTTAAAAAAAGTTATTTAAATTTTTTTATCACCCCAATAAAATAAATATTAAAATTAAAATATTTATTTTCCAAAAAAATTAAAATTAATATTTATAAAGTTTTATAGGGTCTTATCGTCCCTTTAAATAATTTAAGCTTTTTAACTTAAAAATAAAATTCTAATTATATAAATAATAAAGTCTATTTCTCATCAAATCTTTCATACAAGTCCTCAATTAAAAGACTAATTATTATGCTACCTTTGCACAGTCAAAATACTGCAGCTATTTAATAAATCATTGAGCAGATCCTATATTAAATTAAACTTAATACAATGTTTTTGTTAAACAGATGAAAATAATTTTTGCCGAATTCATAATCTATAAATATAAATTATACTAATTTAATCATTATTGCTATTAATTTAACATTAATTAATAAAATTTAATATAAAAAATAAATAAATTTATAATAAATTAAAAACAAATAAATAATAAATTTTTACAAACTTATAATAAAAATTTCTATTCCTATAAATTATTAAAATAAATAAATTATTATATAAAAATTTCAAGCTTATCCCTAAAATAATTTAAATTTAAAATATTAATATAAAAAATAATTATAACTTTTAAAATTTTAAATTAAATTTAAATCTTAAATAACTAAATATAATATAACGAATTAAATTTCAAAACTAATATTATTTTATAAATATTTATAACACAATAAATTAATAATAAAATTAACTCTATAAATTTTGAGAAATTAAAAAAAAATTAAAAATTTTAATTAACCCTGATACAAAAGGTACTAACAATATTCTTTTTTTAATTTAAATAATTCTTTCACAATACTATTAAACTATAAATCTAAAAATTAATTTTTACTAAATACTAAAACTTTAAATAATTAAATTACTTTTATAAAAAATCTATTATAAACATAAATATTAATATTTTTAATTTAAATAAAGTTTAACAACATCTTATCATTGTAAATGATATACTTAAATTTAGATATTTATTTAAATAAATATCTTTCTAAATACACTTTCCAGTACATTTACTTTGTTACGACTTGTCTTATTTTTTATAAGAATGACGGGCAATATGTACATATTTTAGATCTTTATTCATATTAATTAAATAAATAAATTTACTATTAAATCCAATTTCATTTTAATTTTCATTTAAAATCCAAAAATAAAATTTAATGTAACCCATTATTAACTTATTTATAAACCACATCTTGACTTAACATAAATTATAAAAATAAACAAAGAAAATAAATTTTTTAATATATTCATGACAGCGATATATGAATTAATTAAAATAAGTAAAATTAATCGTGGATTATCAATTAAAAAACAGGTTCCTCTAATAAGACTAAAATACCGCCAAATTTTTTAAATTTAAAGAACATAACTATTAATTTTTTAGTAAATTAATTTAAATTTTTATAATAGGGTATCTAATCCTAGTTTTAAATAAAATTTAATAGAATAAAATAATTATAATAATAAATTTTAATTAAATTTTACTTTATTAAAAAAAATTAAATTATAAATTATATTTAAATACTAATAACCAAACTATTTTATTTGTATATTATGTTTAACCGCAACTGCTGGCACATATTTAGTTTATACTTAAATTAATAATTAAATCTAAATTTCTTTAATATTTAATATTTAATACTGAGCCTTATTAAAATCCTTTAAGAATTAATTAACAATCAAAAAATTTCATGTATTTTTTTAATTAAATAAAATTTTATAATAAAATAAATTATATTTATATATAAAATTATAATAATATGGTTTTATATTATTTAATAATCAAATTATTTAAATATTAAAATTAAA